TAGAAAAAGGAATAAATATAGTGATAATTTGATTATTCGTCGACGTAGTAAATAGGAGAGAAATTGGAATTAGTTTCTTCGTCTTTAAATAAAAAAAATAGGAGTAATTAACCGTGACACGTTCACTAAAAAAAAATCCTTTTGTAGCGAATCATTTATTAAGAAAAATTGATAAGCTTAACACAAAGGAGGAAAAAGAAATAATAGTAACTTGGTCCCGGGCATCTACCATTATCCCCACAATGATCGGCCACACTATTGCGATCCATAACGGAAGAGAACATTTGCCTGTTTATATAACGGATCGTATGGTAGGCCACAAATTGGGAGAATTTGCACCGACTCTAAATTTCCGGGGACATGCAAAAAACGATAATAGATCTCGTCGTTAATAATTGTTAATAATTAGTTAATAATTAATAAATAGAGATGCTTATCCTTCATTAATGCAGAGGTAAAACTTATGAGAAAAAAAAAGTCGCTGACTGAAGTATCTGCTTTAGGCCAATATATACCTATGTCTGTTCACAAAGCGCGAAGAGTAATTGATCAGATACGCGGACGTTCCTATAAGGAAACGCTTATGATACTCGAACTCATGCCTTATCGAGCATGTTATCCCATTTTTAAATTAATTTATTCCGCAGCAGCAAACGCTAAACACAATAAAGGTTTCGAAAAAGAAGATTTAATCGTTTGGAAAGCGGAAGTCAACAAAGGAACTACCAGGAAAAAATTAAAACCTCGAGCTCGAGGGCGTAGTTATCTGATAAAAAGACCCACTTGTCATATAACTATTGTGTTGAAAGATATATCCTACTATGAAGCATATCAAACATTAGATAATCGAGAAAAGTATTTACCTAGCAATTTACGTTTAAAATCTAGTGGGGCAATATGGGACAAAAAATAAATCCACTTGGTTTCAGACTTGGTACAAGCCAAAGTCATTATTCCATTTGGTTTGCACAACCAAAAAATTATTCTGAGGGTTTACAAGAAGATCAAAAAATACGGGATTGTATCAAGAATTATGCTCAACAAAACATGAAAACATCTTCTGGTGTCGAGGGAATTGCACGTATAGAAATTCAAAAAAGAATTGATCTTATCCAGGTCATAATCTATATGGGATTCCCCAAGTTATTAATAGAAAATAGACCGCGAGGCGTCGAAGAACTACAGATGAATGTACAAAAAGAATTAAATTCTGTAAACCGAAAACTAAACATTGCTATTACAAGAATTGAAAAACCTTACAGACACCCTCATATTCTTGCAGAATTTATAGCCGGACAATTAAAAAATAGGGTCTCTTTTCGAAAAGCGATGAAAAAGGCTATTGAACTGGCCGAACAGGCTGATACAAAAGGAATTCAAATACAAATTGCAGGGCGTATCGACGGAAAAGAAATTGCACGTATCGAATGGATCAGAGAAGGTAGAGTTCCCCTACAAACCATTCACGCCAAAATTGATTATTGTGCCTATACAGTTCGAACTATATATGGGGTTTTAGGTATAAAAATTTGGATATTTATAGACGAGGAATAGAATAATAAACCTTTACTTGCCTTTCCCTTATATCCTTATATCCAAGACAGAATAAAAAAGAAAAACGATCAATTCTAATTCTATAAGGTTGAATAAAAATTCGATTGACACCCCTTTGACCGAATTGCTATGCTTAGTGTGTGACTCGTTGGTTTTTGTTAGGATTAAGAAACAATCTTAACAAAAAATATGTTATGTGAACTAATTATGTTATATGAACTAATAACTAACTCATCACTTTAAATTATCTGGATCCAAGGAAGCAGTCAAGATAGGATATATTTGTCTTATCATTGCAGCAACTGAATTCACTTTGGCATAAACAAAAGGATGTGGATAAATGGAAGGTGAGAGAAAGATATAAAAATCTACCAATGATATAAAATTCCAATATGTAAGGCCTATGAATCATCTCACAAAGGGCAGTGTAATAAAGCATCAATACAGATTCATCTATCATTATATGAATCTCTTCGCAGCACAAAACTAAAGAGCCTCGAGCCAATAAAGACTAAGAATATTGACTAAAAAAAAATAAAGTAAAAGCTCCGTTGTCAAATTCAGGCCTACCCATTAATCAAGAAGCGGTGGGAACGACGGAACCTATGAATACAGAAGATTCAATTTAAAATGAATACAAACGATTCAGCGGGCGGGATGGCGGAATAAACCAGAGACCACTTCATCTATTTTTAGCAGCCATGAACTAACCCTATAACAGAAATAGATATTGAAAGAGTAAATATTCGCCCGCGACATTTTTTGCTTATTGAATTGCTAAAATATAGGCGATCTGATACGATAAAAGCGAAAAGAAAACAAAGATTTTTTATAACTATAGTTATTATTTTATTTATATAACTTCATATAACTTCTATTAGAAATTATATTATAAATTCTCTTTTTAATTCTCTAAATAGATATATATACTTTTGTTTGGATCATTTCATTCGCGAGGAGCCGGATGAGAAAAAATTCTCATGTCCGGTTCTGTAATAGAGATGGGATTGAAAAAGAACCGTCTACTATAACCCCAAAAGAACTCGATTCCGTAAACAACATAGAGGAAGGATGAAGGGAATCTCTTATCGAGGGAATCGTATTTGTTTCGGCAGATATGCTCTTCAGGCCCTTGAACCCGCTTGGATTACGTCTAGACAGATAGAAGCGGGGCGACGGGCAATGACACGAAATGCGCGTCGTGGTGGAAAACTGTGGGTACGTATATTTCCAGACAAACCGGTTACAGTAAGACCTGCGGAAACACGTATGGGTTCGGGGAAAGGATCTCCCGAATATTGGGTAGCTGTTGTCAAACCGGGGCGAATACTTTATGAAATAAGCGGGGTAACAGAAAAAATTGCCAGAAAAGCTATCTCAATAGCGGCATCCAAAATGCCTATACGAACTCAATTTCTTATTTCAGAATAGGAATGTAGAAACAAACGTTGGGATAAAAAAACAACCACTATTTTTTATTTTGGACTGGACAAAGTTTTGAACAAATAATATTTCTTTTTCTTTTTTCGCCTTTGCATTGAAAGATTCAAAAATGATATGATTCAACCTCAGACCCATTTGAATGTGGCAGACAACAGCGGGGCTCGAGAATTAATGTGTATTCGAATCATAGGAGCTAGCAACCGTCGATATGCTCATATTGGTGACATTATCGTTGCTGTGATAAAAGAAGCAATACCAAATATGCCTTTAGAAAGGTCAGAAGTGATCCGAGCTGTAATTGTACGTACCCGCAAAGAACTCAAACGCGACAACGGTATGATAATACGATATGATGACAATGCTGCGGTTATTATTGATCAAAAAGGAAATCCAAAAGGAACTCGCGTTTTTGGTGCAATCGCCCGAGAATTGCGACAATTAAACTTTACAAAAATCGTTTCATTAGCTCCCGAGGTATTATAAACCACCAGATATAGTAGGCTGTTTGAATGAAATCGAGTAGTAGATTATGTATCACGTATATACCTTTCCTTTTTACATTTACAAAAAAAGAATAAACGAAGAAAAGCATGTTGATTATATCAAAATTCGGAGCACCACAAATTTTAGGGCATCATGAGTAGGGACACCATTGCCGATATAATAACCTCGATACGAAATGCTGACATGAATAGAAAGGGAACGGTTCGAATAACATCAACTAAAATCACGGAAACCCTTGTTAAAATACTTTTACGAGAAGGTTTTATCGAAAACGTTAGGAAACATCAGGAAAAAAACAAATATTTTTTGGTTTTAACTCTACGACATAGAAGGAATAGGAAAGGGCCTTATACAAAATTTTTAAATTTAAAACAGGTCAGCCGCCCCGGTCTACGAATCTATTCTAATTATCAACGACTTCCTAGAATTTTAGGTGGAATGGGGATTCTAATTCTTTCTACCTCGCGAGGTATAATGACAGACCGAGAGGCTCGACTAGAAAGAATTGGCGGAGAAATTTTATGTTATATATGGTAATCCCTCTGATATACGAATTGTATCCGAAATTTCCTATTTTTGAAAAAAAGAGAAAGGACGGGTTATCTAATATCACTCCTCCTCCATCAGTTGAAACTTTACAGGGGTTTTACCTGGAATGAAAGAAGAAAAATCGATTCATGAAGGTTTAATTATTGAATCACTTCCTAACGGTATGTTTCGGGTTCGTTTAGATAATGAGGATCTGGTTCTAGGTTATGTTTCAGGAAGGATACGGCGTAGTTTTATACGAATCCTACCGGGGGATAGAGTTAAAATTGAAGTAAGCCGTTATGATTCAACTAGAGGACGTATAATTTATAGACTCCGTAACAAGGATTCAACCGATTAAGTTGCTTTTCCACTTCTACATTCCGGAATACGAGATTTAAAATTTCAAGAAACTTATTTTCTTCCAAGAAACAGATTCGGAATTAAAGTAAGGAATGAAAAATATGAAAATAAGAGCCTCCGTTCGTAAAATTTGTGAAAAATGTCGACTAATTCGTAGGCGGGGACGAATTATAGTAATTTGTTCCAACCCGAAACATAAACAACGACAAGGATAGTAAGTCTACTAATAAAGGAGACTTTATAACGGACTCGATGTACAAATGATGTACAAAAAAAAACAAGAAAAGATTTGTTTTGACATGAAATGGATATTTCCATATATCTCTGACTCATATTTATGAGACAATAAAATATGGCAAAACCCATACCAAGAATTGGTTCACATAGGAATAGGCGTATTAATTCACGTAAGAGTGCACGTAAAATACCAAAAGGGGTTATTTATGTTCAAGCCGGTTTCAACAATACCATTGTGACTGTTACAGATGTACGAGGTCGAGTGGTTTCTTGGGCCTCCGCCGGCACTTGCGGGTTCAAAGGGGCAAAAAGAGGGACACCGTTTGCTGCTCAAACCGCAGCAGGAAACGCTATTCGTAAAGTAGTCGAGC